TTTAGATGGTTTTTTTTCTAGAACTTAATTAATTAATTATAGTGAATAAATAGTGTAATGGCTTAATTACAATTAAGTTATGGTTTTTATTTTTTAATAAAATAGTCATATATAATAAGTATTTATTAATAATAAAATATTTAATATAAAATATTCATTAATATATTTTATTATTACTAAATATATAATTAATATTAATAAATAATTCTAAAAAGAATAAATTATTAATATTAATATAATTATATAATAAGTATTTATTAATAATAAAATATTTAATATATATATATAATAAGTATTTATTAATAATAAAATATTTAATATAAATAAGAATTCCTTCTTTCTTTTAAATATTATAAAAGAAAGAAAGAAGGAATTCCTATAATTATCTTGTATTATTAAGTATTTATTAATAATAAAATATTTAATATAGTATATTCCTTAATAATATTTAAGCCTTAAAATTAAATATGTATATTAATATAGTATTTTTATTACTTAGATTATTGCCTACTAGAGTCACAATGATTTGAAATTATTCTTAAATTATGCTATAAATTCTACCCCAATAGAATAATTAATTACCCCAATAATTAGTTAAATTATGGCAGTTACACTACCCCAATAGTGTAATTTAAAATTTATGAATTTGTAGGTAATTAATTTACGGGGAGATAGTAATATTTAAGCCTTAAAATTAAATATGTATATTAATAATATATAATATAGTTTTATTCTAGCTATTATGTTAATTTATAATCAACAAATTATATGGGCTATAAATTTTTGATACTTATTTTCCAGTAATTAATTTTATTTATAAATAATTTGCTTAATTTGAATTAGTTATTGATTAGTAATAGATAAAAATTTGTGCCAGCATTCGCGGTTAAACAATTTATTAAAGTTAATTATATAGATTTTATCAATTTTTTATTGTTAGAGAATCAGTTTTTTTTTATTTAGGTGGAATTTATATATTTTGTACATTTCTTATTTTTTTTTGTGAGATTTATGTATTAAACTAGGATTAGATACCCTATTATATTTAAATGTAAAAAATTTAATCTGAATAGTATTAGTTTATAAGGCCTTTAAAGCTCAAAGAATTTGGCGGTAAAATATTTTTTTAGAGGAATCTGTAAAATAATTGATAAACCACGATATTCTTTACTTTATTTTTTATTTGTATACCGCTATATCGACTAGAAATGTTTTTTTAAAATATTTTTTTTTACTATATTGATATATATTAGGTCAAGGTGCAGTTTTAATAAAGTTTTTATGGATTACTTTAATTTTAAATTATTAGGACATTCTTCTTATTAGAAGATTTTAAATGAGGATTTAACAGTAAATTTTAACTAATTAGTTATTTTGAATTTTACTTTATTTTATGCACATATCGCCCGTCACTCCTAATTTTAATTTAGGATAAGTCGTAACAAAGTAATTTCACCGGAAGGTGAAGTTAGAAGTACATTTTATACAGATTGTAGCTTATATTTAAAGCCTTTTAGTTACATTAAAATTAAAATTTAAATTCTTTCTGATTTTATTATTAACCAATTATTTCTGCTATAATTATATTTTATAATTTTATTTGTTTTTAGTAAGTATTAAAAATAATTTAGTGATCATTTTATACTGTGAAGGTCCCTCTATTTTAAAAATTTAAAAAGTATTTAAAAAGAGTACCTTTTGTATCAGGGTAAATTAAATGAGTTAATTATGTTTTTATTTTCCCGAATTAAGGAGTTCTATTGAATTATTTAATAAATTGTATTAAAAATTTCTATTATAGTTCTATAGTAGTTATATGCTAGTCGTTCTTTATTTATCTGGTTATTAAGGATTTAATATAATTATATATCTACCATTTTTATTTCTCTTTAAATTGGGTAGATATTCTACTATTGGGGATAATCTCTATAGTTTAATTATAATATGAAGGCGGATTACATTTATTTTCTTTTAAATTTTGATTTCAGTTTTTATTAAATTTGTGTTTTTATATAAAATTTTATTTTATTTATTTTTTTACTTAATTTTTATATTTAACATAATTTTATTATTAATAATGATTTAATTAGTATAATTTAAACTTTAATAAAAATGAACTCGACAAATTTTTTGCTTCCAACTGTTTATCAAAAACATTTCCTTATGTGTTTTTTTAAGGTACCTCCTGCCCTATGATATTTTTATTAAATGGCTGCAGTATTTTGACTGTGCAAAGGTAGCATAATAATTAGTTTCTTAATTAGGAGCTGGCATGAATGGAAAAATGAGATGTATATTTTATTATATTTATTTTTAAAATTTAAATTTTAGGTTAAAATGCTTAACTTTTTTCCTGGGACGATAAGACCCTATAGAACTTTATTCATTTAAATTTAATTAATTTTTATATTTCTAATTTGGTTAAATTTTTATTGTTTTTTGCTGGGGTGGTGATTAAATTTAAACTTTAATTTTAAAAATCATAAATTTATGTTTATTTGATCCCTTTTAGGGAAAAAAGACTAAGTTACCTTAGGGATAACAGCGTAATTTTAGTGGGGAGTTCACATCTATATTAAATTTTGCGACCTCGATGTTGAATTAAGATAAAATTGGGAAGCAGAATTCTCATATTTAAGTCTGTTCGACTTTTAAATTCTTACATGATTTGAGTTCAAACCGGCGTGAGCCAGGTTGGTTTCTATCTAGGAATAATTTAATTTAGTTAGTACGAAAGGACCACTAAATTGTACATTTAGTATAAAATTTAGAAATGATTTGGCAGATTAGTGCATTAAGTTTAGAATTTAAATAAGTATTTAAAAATTACATTCATTAATATACTTAATTAGATTTATTTTTTTATTAATTTTTATTATAGTTTCAGTTGGTTTTTTTACTCTATTGGAGCGCAGGGTTTTAGGTTATATTCAGGTTCGTAAAGGGCCCAATAAAGTTGGTTTTATGGGTTTATTACAGCCTTTTAGAGATGGGATAAAGCTTTTTATAAAGGAGCAGTTTTTTCCCTCTAACTCTAATTATATAATTTATATAATTTGTCCTGTTTTAAGATTAATTCAATCTCTTTTTTTGTGGGTTTTATTTCCTTACTATATTAATTGTTTAGAGTTTAGATTAGGTTTATTATTTTTTTTATGTTGTTCTAGCCTAGGTGTTTATGGGCTTATAATTTGTGGATGATCTTCTAATAGTTTATATTCAATGTTAGGTTGTATTCGTAGAATTTCTCAAGCTATTTCTTATGAGGTAAGTCTTTCTTTAATTTTATTATGCTTTTTTATCTTAATTGATACTTACAGATTTATGGGTTTTTATAGTCTTCAATCTTCAATTTGGTTTTTGACAATTTCTTTACCTATATTTTTTTGTTGGCTTTCTTGTTGTATAGCTGAAAGAAATCGTACTCCCTTTGATTTTTCTGAGGGTGAAAGAGAGCTGGTCTCTGGCTTTAATATTGAATATGGCGGTGGGGGGTTTGCGCTATTATTTATTTCTGAGTATTCAAGAATTATTTTCTTGTGCATAATTACTTGTGTTATTTATTTAGGGTCTAACTTGATTAGATTATTATTCTATATTCAGTTGGTTTTGATATGTTTTTTTTTTATTTGGGTTCGATCTACATTACCTCGGTATCGTTATGATAAGCTTATGTATTTGGCTTGAAAGTGTTATTTACCCCTTTCTTTAAATTATTTAATTTTTTTTATTTTTATTAAAAGCCTTTGTTTTTATCATTTTTTTTTGTTAAGTTAATAAATAAACTCTTTCTTATATTTTCAAAATATATGCTTTATATAAGCTAAATAACTAATAAATAATTTTCTCTCAAATTTTTACTAAGATTGGGTCTGTAATAAAGTAAAAAAAGTAAATAACGGTTAAAACTATCCCTGTGTTTGTGTAGGGCAATTCAACTGGCCGGGCCCCGATTCATGTTAATAGGATAATTGTAGTAACAAATATTCAAAAGTTGAATTGGCTAATTGGATAGAATTGAATTCCCTTAAATTTTGATTTCATTGAAAATGGTAAAATTGCCAAAATAATAATTGATAGAAACAATGCTATTACTCCACCCAGCTTATTTGGGATTGATCGTAAAATAGCATATGCAAATAAGAAGTACCATTCAGGTTGAATATGAACGGGGGTTACTATAGGATTTGCCGGAGTGAAATTATCTGGGTCTGAAAGTATATATGGGTATGATATTGCTAATATTAATAATAATGAAATTGTGATTGAAAATCCTATTAAGTCTTTAATTGAAAAAAATGGGTGAAATGGGATTTTATCTAAATTTGAATTAACCCCAATTGGATTTCTGGACCCTGTTATGTGTAAAAAAAATAGGTGAATTATTGTTAGCATAGCAATAATAAATGGTAATATAAAATGTAATCTAAAAAATCGGGATAAGGTTGCATTGTCAACTCTGAATCCCCCCCAAATTCAATTTACTAGTATTGGGCCGATGTATGGAAGTGCTGATAATAAATTAGTAATTACTGTAGCCCCTCAAAATGATATTTGCCCTCAGGGAAGAACATACCCTAAAAAGGCGGTTGCTATTGTTGAAAGTAAAATAATAATTCCCATATTTCATGTTTTTATGAGGTGGAATGATCCATAGTACATTCCACGACCTACATGAAGATATAAACAAATAAAAAATAGCGAGGCACCATTTGAGTGAATATTTCGTATCAATCATCCATAATTTACGTCTCGTGTGATATGACTTACTCTGTTAAAAGCTATTTCAATATTGGCTGTATAATGTATTGATAATAAAATACCTGTTACCAGTTGAATTGTTAAACATAATCCTAAAATAGATCCAAAATTTCATCACGCAGATAAATTAATGGGGGCTGGTAAATCGATTAATGCATTATTAACAATTGAAATTAGTTTATCTGTTTTTCGGTAAGGCTTATTCATTAGTAATTAAATATTTTTAGATCGTAAAGGTCCTTTATAAATTTTAATAATTTTTGTTACTGCAATTATTGTTAATAGTAAATAGATAAATATTATTAGTGTAATTAATATAGATTTTTCATTGTAGATTTTAGTTAATGTGATGGCCTCTTCTTTAATGAAATTTTCTTGCTTTTCATTAATTTGAATTTCATTTATTATTTCCTCAATTGGGACAATAATAATTAGGGTAATTAATAGAACTATAATATTAGGAGTAAATTTTTCATTAGATGCAATTCTTCTTATGTATATGAACAGGATTAGTAACCCCCCAATTAATATTAAAAAAATAATTATTGATATTCATGATGAGGCTAAAATCCTTGAGGTTAAAATAGTTGTTAGTATTGTGTATACTAATAATAGTACTCCTATAGATATAGGAGTTTTTATTATAGAGATAGACATGGAAATAAATATTAAAATTTTTAGTAGGATAGCTTTTATTTCAACAAGTATTTTATTAAAAATATTAGTTTTGGGTATTAGAGATGTGGAATTTTCACCTTGTTGAAGTTTTAAAGGAAACACCTAAATTTAGTTTACAAGACTACTATTTTTTTTAAATTATTAAAACTTATTTTTTATACTTTTTCTCTAATATATATATTTTCTTTATTTTCTTTCTTTTTAATTCGTAAACATATTTTTTTATGCCTATTAAGATTAGAATTTATTGTAGTTTCTTTACTAATAATATATATATACTACTATATATTTTATATAGCTGGCTTTTATATTCTTATTTTAATAATGGTTTTTTTTGTATGTGAGGGGGTCTTAGGGCTAAGAATTTTAGTAAGAATAATTCGTTGTTATGGTAACGATTACTTGAATTCAATAAGTTTATGATAAATGATAAGATTAATTTTGTTTATAATTTCTATAATTCCTCTCAGATTTACCCTAAATACATGATTATTGAGTCAATTTATATATTTATACTTGTATATGTATATGTTATTATCTTCTGGCTGTAATTTCTACTTTTCAAGGATTTCATATTTTTTGGGAATTGATTGTTTTTCTAGTAATTTAATTCTTTTGAGACTACTAATTAGATCCTATATAATTATTTCTATAAAAGGGTCGAAGAGAATATCTTTATATATACTTATTAATTTAGGCTTAAGTTTCTTTTTATTATTGATTTTTAGTTCTATAAATTTTTTATATATATATATTTCTTTTGAATTTGTTTTAGTTCCATTGCTTATACTCATTATAGGCTGAGGGTACCAGCCTGAGCGTTTAATGGCTGGCCTTTATTTATTTTTTTACACTGTCTTAGTTTCTTTACCTCTATTATTTTTTATTTTAAAAATTTATTATTGTGATGGGTCTTTATTTTTTGACTATTTGAAGTATAATTCAAATTTCGTTTTATTTCATTTTATTCTAGTGTTTGTGTTTATAGTTAAGCTACCAATATATATGGTTCATTTTTGACTTCCAAAGGCCCATGTTCAAGCCCCTGTTTCAGGGTCCATAATTTTAGCTGGTTTAATATTAAAAATTGGGGGTTATGGTTTAATTCGGATTATATTTATATATGAGTATATGTTTATATATTATTCATTTGTTTGATATTCTTTATCTATGGTTGGTTCTATATTAATTGGTATAATCTGCCTGATTCAGGGCGATATTAAGTGTTTAATTGCTTATTCTTCTATTTCTCACATAGGTATAGTCATTATAGGTCTTATAACAATAAGTATCTGAGGGTTATTAGGATCTTATTTATTAATATTAGGTCATGGATTTTGTTCCTCAGGCCTTTTTTACATGGCAAACTTGTTTTACATTCGTACTAGCAGCCGAAGTTTTTATATTAATAAGGGGTTAATAGCTTATATACCCTCTTCTTCAATATTTTGATTTTTATTCTGCTCTTTTAACATAAGATGTCCACCCAGATTAAATTTTTTAAGAGAGCTAATGATTTTAAGTAGAATAATAAATTTTTGGTTGAGTTCATTATTTTTTTTTATTATAATTTCTTTTTTTTGTGCTTGTTTTAGTTACTATTTATATAGCTATAGTCATCACGGGTTATATCACAACTTATATAGTTTTACTTCTATTGATTTAGCTGAATTTTTATGCTTATTCATGCATTTTATTCCCCTTCTTTTTTACCCACTAATAATTATAAGATTATTATAGTTTAGGGGTAATTTAAGTAGTTTATAAAAAATATAGAGCTGTGGTTTCTATGAAACTTGGAAGTCTTAAGTTTTGTTTAATTTAAATTTGTATTATACTTGGTCTTTATTTTTATTAATTATATCTTTTTCATTTTTAGTCTTAGGATTAAAATTTTTATTGCTTAATTATAGAATTATGGTGGAGTGGCTTCTATTTAGAAGAAATTCAGCCAGCATAACTTTCATTATTTATTTGGATTGGATTTCTATATTCTTCATTTTTGTTGTGTTTTTTATTTCTTCTATAGTTGTTCTTTATAGAAGAGTTTATATGGGAAATTTCAACTACAATTCTATCCGTTTTTTATTTTTAGTATTGTTATTTGTATCAAGAATACTTTTTATGATTTTAAGACCTAATTTAATTAGAATTATATTGGGCTGAGATGGGCTGGGCCTAGTCTCTTATTGCTTAGTTATTTATTATAGTTCTTTAAAAAGATATTTGGCTGGGATAATCACTTGTTTAATTAATCGTTTAGGGGACATCGGCCTATTAATTTCTATTGGTTGAATTTTTAGTTATGGTAGTTGAAATTTCATTTTTTATGCTGATTTATATAGTGAATTGATTTTTTACTTAATTATTATCTCCTCTTTTACTAGGAGAGCCCAAATTCCCTTTTCTAGATGGCTTCCAGCAGCCATAGCTGCACCTACCCCCGTATCTTCTTTAGTACATTCATCAACCCTTGTTACTGCGGGGGTTTACCTTTTAATTCGATTTTTTAATCATTTGATTTTTTTGAATGAATATTTTCTATATATTAGAGTTATAACTATAATTATATCATCTTTTTGTGCTAACTACGAGTTTGATTTAAAAAAAATCATTGCCCTGTCTACACTGAGACAACTAGGTTTAATAATAAGATGTTTATTTTTAGGATTTGTGGAGCTTGCATATTTTCATTTATTATCACATGCGATATTTAAATCACTCTTGTTTCTTTGTTCTGGTATTATTATTCATTTAATAGGCGGGTGTCAAGACATCCGTAGAATGGGTTCTATTTGTATGTCAATACCCTTGACTTGTTGTTGCTTTAACGTTTCAAATATAGCTCTATGTGGATTTCCATTTTTATCGGGGTTTTACTCTAAAGACTTGGTAATTGAGAGACTGGCATTTTATGGGTCTAATACAATTTTTTATTTTCTTTTTTATTTTAGATTGGGTTTAACAGCTTTATATAGAATTCGATTATTTTATTATAGAGTTTTAAAAAAATTTTCTTTTGTAAGCTTTTACAATTTATCAGAAGATATTTCTTACATAAAGTTAAGAATTGTATTTCTATGCTTATTCTCTATCAGATTTGGTTGTATATATATATGACTGATTAATTTAGACATATATTTTTTGCTTCTTCCTTTTTACTTAAAAATTTCAACTATTTTGATGGTTATAATTGGCTTATATACTGGGTATGAAATAAGTCAGTATAATAAAAGATTTTTTTATTTAAAGTATTATTTGTTAAACGGTTCAATGTGGTTTATATATAGTTATTCTTATAGAATATTTTTTCTAAATTATAATTTTAGTTTAAGTTTAAATTATAGAATATTATGGGGTGAATATTTTGGGGGTTTAGGGTCTTCTTTCTATTTAATAAAGTTATCAAATTATATACAGATATATGCATTAAATTCTTTAAAAATTTTTTTTTTGATAGTAATCTTATGAATTATTGTAATTTTATAGGTTTTTGTAGCTTATATATTTAGAGCATTTCAGTGAAGTTGATGGGGAAATTTTTAATTTAAAAACATTCATAAATCTTTTAAGGATATTTTTTTAATGAAAATAAAGGGTTTTTAATTAAACTATATGAATAAGGGAAAAACGGAGTTAAACCGCTTTAGAAATTAGTTAGCAGCTATTTCTATAACACAATTCCCCTTTAATTGGATAATTTATATCATTTTTCTTATTAACATTAAGGCGCCTCCCCCTTTGGCTTCAATTAAAACATGGGAGAACTTACTTCCTAATTTTAGGTCGAAACTAATTGCAAATCTTGCTTCTTTGTTAAAGATTAACCTTTATATTTTTAGGTACCTTTTAATTGCAAATTAAATATTATAATTAAATATAATCCTATTAATACTAATGATTTCTTAGCTCGTCCATCTGATTATGCCGTTTTTTCACTCATGAATTAATCCCACAATTAAGATTACAGTAAATATAATAGATGTTAATAATCAGTATTTAACTATTGAGGTTTTTACAGTTAAAATCATAGGCATAATTATAATAATTTCAATGTCAAAAATTAAAAAAATTACAGCAATTATAAAGAAATGGATTGAAAATGGTAGTCGTCTATATGATATTGGGTTAAATCCACACTCAAATGGGGTTGCCTTTTGATTATCAATGATGGACTTTTTTCTAACCAATAAAATAATTAAAATAATGGCTATTAGAATAACACAGATCATAAAAAATAGTATAATAATTATATTTATTATTCATTTAATGAATTTAACCTTTAAGTTGGAAGCTTAGTATACTTTTTATACTAAATGAATATTACTTATCTACCCCACCAGTAAACCGAAATATATAGGAATAATCATACAACATCAACAAAGTGTCAGTATCACGCCGATGCTTCAAATCCTACATGATGATATCTAGATAGATGTAATTTTAAAATTCGTAAGGTTGAAATTAGGATAAAAAGGGTTCCGATGATAACATGAATACCGTGAAACCCTGTTGCTATGAAAAAGGTTGACCCATATACTGAGTCTGCTATAGTGAATGGTGCTTCAAAGTACTCTACTGCTTGAAGTACTGTAAAATATAGCCCTAAGGTAATAGTAATAAAAAGTCTTTGTATTGTTTGGGAATAATTATTATTTACTAGTGCATTATGTGCTCAGGTAATTGATATTCCAGAGGATAATAAAATTATTGTATTAAGCATTGGGATTCTTATTGGGTTAAATGGTTTAATGCCATTTGGAGGTCATTGTATACCAATTTCAATTCTAGGTGAAAGGCTTCTGTGAAAGAATGCTCAGAAGAATGATGAAAAAAATAACACCTCAGAGGCAATAAACAGAATTATACCCCACTTTATTCCTCGGATAACTATCTTGGTGTGAAGTCCCTGAAAGGTGGACTCTCGGATTACATCTCGTCATCATTGGAATATAGTTATTAATGTAATAATTATACCTAAGTTTATTAGTCATATTTCATTATAATGAAATCATATAACTGTTCCCGAGGTAATTGATATTAAGCCTATTGATCCTGTTAATGGTCAGGGTCTATTATCTACTAAGTGAAATGGGTGATTTTTCATTTTAAATTTCTCTTGAATATAGAGTTGAGAGTGTTATAAACACATAAGATTGAATAAATGCTACTGCTAGCTCAAATATTATTAATCCCATAAATAACCATATTATTATTAATATTAGTGGAAAATTTGATACTAAGTTATTTCCTAAGAGTGATATTAGCAAGTGTCCTGCAATCATATTTGCTCTTAATCGTACTGCCAAGGACCCAGGCCGGATAAAATTACTAATAGATTCAATTATAACTATGAATGGTATAAGGAGGACAGGAGTTCCTACAGGAACTAGATGAGTGAATATACTATTAGTTTTATTAATTCATCCAAATAGTATTAATGAGATTCAAATGGTTAATGCCAGTGTTAATGAAAATACTAAGTGGGCTGATGCTGTGAATACATACGGCATTAGTCCTATAATATTATTAATTAAGATATATATAAATAGACTAACTATGATAATTGATGGTTCAGACTTTTTTAAATGCATAATAATCTCTATTATAAGCTTATCGGCTAAATTTAAAATTAAACATAATAATTTACTTGGTAAATTTCAGAATGATAGTGGCATAATTAGAATAAGTGCTATTCTTAATCAATTCAATGATATAGTTCCTGTTGCAGGGTCAAATACTGAAAATAAATTTATTATCATGTTCAGTTTATTTTTTTAAATGTTATACTAGATTTTTTTCTAATAATTTTAATGGAATTAAAATAATTAATTATCATAGTAATAATTAATATTATAATTGTTAATATTATAATTGATATTCATCATATTGGGGCTATTTGTGGTATAAAGAAACACTAAGGGAGTATTTTTAATCTGACAAGTTAATGTTTTTTTTAAACTAGTTTCTTTCTTTCAACCATTAAGAGTATTCGCTTTTACTATAATTTGGTTTAAGAGACCAACACTTGCATTTAAGTAACTTAATGATGAGTATTGTTGAATTCATTTGGTAAATGAATTTATGTTAACTGATTCTATAACAATGGGTATAAATCTATGATTTGCTCCACAGATTTCTGAGCATTGCCCATAGTATATACCAGGTCGCATGGTAAAAATTCTTCCTTGATTGATTCGCCCAGGAGATCCATCAATTTTAATCCCTAATGCTGGAATTGTTCATGAGTGAATCACATCATAAGATGTAACTAAAATTCGTGATTGAATATTAAAGGGTATTACAATTCGGTTGTCTGCCTCTAATAATCGAAATTCATTCCCTTCAATTGAATTTGTTTGCTTCATATATGAGTCGAATTCAATTTTTTTGAAATCAGAATATTCGTATCTTCAGTATCATTGATGACCAATTGCCCTCAGGGTTACTAATGGTTTATTAATTTCTTCTAGTAGGTATAGGATTTTAAGAGAAGGTAATGCAATTACGATTAATAAAATTGCTGGTATTAGAGTTCAAATAAGTTCAATTATTTGTCCTTCTAGTATTATTCGGTTTGTTAATTTATTTATGGTGATTGAAACAAGTATATAAAGGACTGTAATAGTAATTATTGTAAGTACCATTATTGTATGGTCGTGAAATATAATTAATTGTTCTATAATAGGGGATACTGCATCTTGAAATCTAATTATATTAAAGGTAGCTATTTTCAGCAAAATAATAATATTTATATATGAATCTTAAATTCATGGCACTAGATTCTGCCATACTGAATTTACTTAATTATTATAGGTAATTCTGAATATGAATGTTCTTGGGGTGGAAGAAGCTGTAATCACTCAATAGATGAATTATTAGCATAATTGAATAAAGCAATTCGTTTTGAAATTATACTTTCTCAAATAATAAAAATTATGAATATAATTCTTACTAATGAAATTATTCTTCCAATAGAGGATAGTATATTCCATGAAGTATATATATCTGGGTAGTCAGAATATCGTCGAGGCAGTCCACTTAGCCCTAAAAAATGTTGTGGGAAGAATGTGGTATTTACTCCAATAAATATAACTGAGAATTGAACCCTTAGTCATTTAGGGTTTATAGTTATTCCTGTAAATAATGGATATCATTGGATAAACCCAGCTATAATAGCAAATACTGCTCCTATAGACAGTACATAATGAAAATGTGCTACTACATAGTATGTGTCATGTAGTACTACATCAATTGATGAATTTGATAAAATAATACCAGTAAGTCCTCCTATCGTGAATAGGAAAACAAATCCAGCAGATCATATTATTGAAACTGATAATTTAATAGATACTCCGTGTATTGTGGCCATTCATCTAAAAATTTTAATTCCCGTAGGAACGGCAATAATTATAGTGGCTGAAGTAAAGTATGCTCGAGTATCTACATCTATTCCAACTGTAAATATATGATGAGCCCACACTACGAATCCTAGGATTCCAATAGACAGTATTGCGTACACTATACCGATATATCCAAATGACTCAGTTTTTCCTCTTTCTTGTCTGATAATATGGGAGATTAAACCAAACCCTGGCAAAATTAAGATATAAACTTCTGGGTGGCCAAAAAATCAAAATAAGTGTTGGTATAAAATTGGATCCCCCCCTCCGGCAGGGTCAAAAAATGTTGTATTAATATTTCGATCAGTTAATAGTATTGTGATAGCACCTGCTAATACAGGTAAAGAAAGCAGCAAAAGGATTGCTGTAATCAATACAGATCAAACAAAAAGGGGAGTTCGGTCTATGGTTATACCAGAGGGCCGTATATTTATTACTGTAGTAATAAAATTTACCGCCCCTAGAATTGATGAAATACCAGCTAGATGAAGAGAGAAGATAGATATATCTACTCTTGGGCCAGCATGTGCAATATTACTTGACAGTGGAGGGTATACTGTTCAACCCGTACCTACCCCCATTTCAATAACAGATCTTAATATAAGGAGTGTTAATGAAGGGGGTAATAATCAGAATCTCATGTTGTTTAGTCGTGGGAATGCTATGTCTGGTGCCCCAATCATTAAAGGCAACAGTCAATTACCAAACCCACCAATTATGATAGGCATTACTATAAAGAAAATTATAATGAATGCATGTGATGTAACAATTACATTGTATGCTTGGTCATTATTTATAAATGCCCCTGGCTGTGCTAACTCAACTCGAATAATTATTCTAAGTATTATTCCTACTATTCCTGATCAGATGCCAAATAAGAAATATAAAGTCCCAATGTCTTTATGATTAGTTGAAAACAATCATTTATTCATTTGGGGGACAGTAAATTAAGATGTCTGATTTAAGTAGTAAACTGTAAATTTACTTAAGGAAAGTTGTTCTTCCTCTTAATAAAGTTAGTTTTATAGTTTAAACAAAACATTAAATTGCAAATTTAATAATGGTAATTCCTAAGACTTACCCCGTCTTAGATATATATAACTTTGAAGGCTATAAGTTTGTTGAATTTAACTTAAAGTCTCTCTAAGCAATTATTCTAAGAGAGATTATTAGTGGGGGTAACGTTAAATTTGTTAATATAATGAAATATCTTGAGTTGGTTTTATTTGTTATTCATTTTTTTGATAACGAAATTCTTATAAGAGATGTAAAAGCTATTCGCATATAGAATATAATTACTAGCATTGAAGTTAGTATTACAATTACTATTAGTAGTACTTCATTATTAAGAATTATTATTTGGATGACTAAAAGTTTTCCAATAAATCCAATTAATGGTGGAAACCCCCCCATTGATAATATATTTAGTCACAGATTAATTTTGATGTTTATGTTGTGTTCATTAACTAATATTTGATTGATAAAATTGATTTTTAACTTTTTAGTTATATTAATCAATATAATTATGGTGATTGAATATAAAATCAAGTATGTTATTATAATACAGTATGAATTAATAACTAATATAATCATTGCTATATTATAGATTGATGAGTATCCAAGTGTTTTTCGTACTGATGATTGATTTAAACAGGAAACTGATCTAACAATTATACTTAATATGATAGGAAAATTAAGTATTTGACTTCTGGTTTGGTACAAAATAGATAGAGGTGGAAGTTTCAAAATGGTTAATAGGGTAAAAATTGTATAGTAACTTAAAGATTCAATAATTATAATTACCCAGTTATGAAATGGAACTGAACCAATCTTAATAAGCATTGCTACTGTTATAATAATTTCGTCAAATATACTACCCCCAATTAGTATAGTGACTACTCTTAAAAGTATTATCGTTGAAGCCGCTCTCTGTATAATAAAGTATTTAATTATTGATTCTGATCTAATTTGGTTATCTGTTTGCATAAATGGAATAAATGATAGTAAGGAAATTTCAAGCCCCATTCACATTGAAATTCAGTTGTTTGAACAAATAGTTATAATAACCCCAATTATTATAGTATTTGTTAGTAAAAGTTTCGTTGAATTAAATAATATTAAAAAGAAGAAATTTATTTCTATAGTTAGGGTATGAACCTAATAGCTTACTTAGCTTATCTTTTCACTTAAAATATATTTTTATAATGTAGTGTATGATGCACATAAATTTTTGATATTTATAGTTAAAGTTTAATTCTTTATGTTATAAACATAACCTAATATTTTTACAATAAGAGTAATTTTTATATACATGATTTATTCTATCAAAATAATCCTTTTAATTCAGGCATCTTATT